GTTCGAATCAATATGGAATTATTTCCTCATGCTCATTCTCTATTTTCTCCTTGGTTAATAATAGTGGGCGCAGTACAAATAATCTATGCAGCTTCAACATCTCTTGGTCAACGAAATTTAAAAAAAAGAATAGCCTATTCCTCTGTATCTCATATGGGTTTTATAATTATAGGAATTGGTTCTATCACAGATATGGGACTCAACGGAGCCCTTTTACAAATAATCTCTCATGGATTTATTGGTGCTGCGCTTTTTTTCTTGGCTGGAACAACTTATGATAGAATACGTCTTCTTTATCTTGACGAAATGGGTGGAATAGCTATCCCAATGCCAAAAATGTTCACGATATTCAGTAGCTTTTCGATGGCCTCCCTCGCATTACCAGGTATGAGTGGTTTTGTTGCCGAATTAATAGTCTTTTTTGGACTAATTACTAGTCCAAAATTTCTTTTAATGACAAAAATCCTAATTACTTTTGTAATGGCAATTGGAATTATATTAACCCCTATTTATTTATTATCTATGTTACGCCAGATGTTCTATGGATACAAGATATTTAATGGCCCAAACTTTTATTTTTTTGATTCTGGGCCGCGAGAGTTATTTCTTTCGATCTCCTTTTTTTTACCCGTACTAGGTATTGGTATGTACCCCGATTTCGTTCTTTCACTATCAGTTGAAAAGGTTGAAGTTATCCTATCTAATTCTTTTTTTAGATAGTTTTTTTATAAATAAAAAATGAAAAAAATCTTATCATTTATAAAAAGGTTCGTTGTACAATGACAAAAAGAACGCTTTTTCTTCTCTTGTGTTAAGTAAAAAAACTTTGTGTGAACTAGGGAGAGCCTCGCGAATCAAAGTAACGGGTCTCTCCCTAGTTCACACAAAGTTTGATATGCGTTATATGCTTTTCTATTCCTATTGGTAAGTGGTAAGAACTCCTTTTTGAATTTAATTAGATGTTAATGTAAATGAACCATAACTATGTAATCCTATTCCTAATAGATTTACTCCAAAATAGCATATCCAAATTATAAGAAATCCAATAAACGCTACAATTGCTGAATTTGTACCCTTCAATTTTAGATTTGTTTGAGTATGTAAATAAATTGCAAATATGATCCAAGTAATAAAAGCCCAAGTTTCTTTTGGGTCCCAACTCCAATAGGACCCCCATGCTTCATTAGCCCATACTGCTCCAGAAAGAATTCCTATCGTTAAAAAGAGAAATCCTAGACTAATAACCCGATAACTCCAATAATCCAATTGTTGAATCAATTGCGACTTATAATAATTCCTTGGAGAAAAAAAAGAAGTTTTTTTTAAAATATTTTTTTCTTCATTCATGTATTCGACTTTATCAAGGAAAAATGACTTATTTAAATTTAATAAATGATTACTCGTAGAAAAAAATTTTCTATTTTTTCGAACTGTAATGACTAGAAGTGATACTGATAATAATGATCCACATAAAAGGGCCACATATCCCAATATCATCATACTTACGTGCATTATTAACCACTCGGATTGAAGAGCAGGTACTAATATAGTGGATTCGTGTATTTCAGTTAAAAGGCCTGAGGTAGCAAAGCCCTGGGAAAAAATAGCACTTGGACCTATTATTGTGCTTAGAATATTTTGATTTTTTTTGAAATACGGAACTATATAAATAAAGGAAAAACTCCATGAAAGAAAGATTAACGATTCATTTAAATTACTTAGTGGAAAATGTTTCGAATAAATCCAACGAGAAATTAATAATCCTGTTATACACAAAAAAGTCGTTATCATGCCCTTTTCGGATGAATCATATAGTTTTACGATTTCATCGACAAAAAAGGTTATCAAATGAATTGTAATTAGAATTGAAACAGTCGAAAAAGAAATATGAGTTAATATATGCTCTAAAGTTGAAAATATCATAAAAAGAGTTCCTTAATTATAAAATCGAAATCGGCAATTGAATTCATTATTCATTATAGGATCTATTTTCTTTTTTTAGGAAATGACATGCCGCCACTCGGACTCGAACCGAGATGCTCTAGCACTGCTTCCTAAGAGCAGCGTGTCTACCAATTTCACCATAGCGGCTTGTCTTGACCTCATAATAGCCTATAAATAAGCAATCGTCTAGATTTAAGAATTCAATTGGGTGCAATATTTTCAGGAAAGATTCAAATCAATGAATAAAATCTGTTCAAATATGTCCTTGAACGTTCATTATTTTAGTTTAGGGTTTTAGTTTTATTGTGTATTTGAGAATCTTCTTTACTTGAATTCTTGTAAAACCAAAAAGTCTTACTATCAATTAAGGGATAGAACCTTTCCTCTAAAAAACATTTTTTAAATTAAATGTTTTTGATTTATTTAATTTTAAAAAGTACAACCAAAAAATAAGTTTTATCAATGAACAAAAAACCTATTTTAGATTATTCAAAATTCACACATATTTATCCATAAAATTTACACTAAGTGTTTTTGCGTGAATTGATGGCCAGAGATATATGGGCTCTATTCTATATAAGAATTTACAGAAAATCCAAAAGAAAAGTAAGAAAGTTGTGCAAAAAAAATCTTTTATAGTACAAATAAGTTGCTGGGGGAAATAAGACTCCTATTCTGGAAAGAAAATATATTAAAAAGAAAGTGAGTATCTTGTGTTTTTTTGTTAAAAAAAAAATACTTTGTTTAAATTCGGTTTAAAGTAAAAGTAAAACAGAAGAATTCCATTTCCTATGAATTAATTCAACAGGAAATGGAATTTGAGAATTGTCTTTTTGAAACGGAAGAATTTCATTTTTAAGTCAGGTCAATTTAGATTTTTATAAGGTGTTCTGTTTTATTTCTTAATAACTTATTTTTTTATTTTATTTGTTTGTCGCACAAAAAAACTTTTTGAAATCCCGGTAGAAAGAGATTTCCCTAAAGAAAACGCTTTTAACGCTGACCAATAGCCTTTCCTTTTCCAAAAATTTTTACGAATACGCTTTTTTGATGCAGAAGTACGTTTTTTTGGAACTGCCATTTAAATAAAAATTAAGAGATTACTCATTGGTATAGCTGGATGTGAAAGACATCTATTGTTTAAAAAAATCTGCGCTTTTCTAGATAATTTTTTTTCTAAAATTCTAAAAGAATGGAATATGAACGATATGGTAAAATCGCATAAAATTTTTCTAAAAAATAAAAAACAAGAAGAATATTTTTAGTAACTTGTCAAAATTTGACTTGTATTTTCAAATTCGAAGGAGACTCATAATTAATCTTTGTCTTTTATATGATTTGACCAATTGTAACTTCTTGATTTGAATATTTGAAATATTTAGAAGAAATTCAGAAAGAGAAAGAATAAGTAAAAAGAAAGAAAAATTTTTCATTTTTATATTTAAGTTAGGTTAAGCTTAGTGCATATTTTCATTTTTTTATTGACTCCTTTCAAAAGAAGTAAGGTCCGATAAATCGGAAAAATTTAATTACGAATTTCAATTTTTTTATGCAACAGACATATCAATATGGGTGGATTTTACCTTTTGTTCCACTTCCAATTCCTATGTTAATAGGAGTGGGACTTCTTCTTTTTCCGACAGCAACGAAAAATCTTCGTCGTATGTGGGCTTTTCCAAGTATCTTATTGTTAAGTATAGTCATGATTTTTTCAATTAATCTGTCTATTCAGCAAATAAATAGCAGTTCTATCCACCAATATGTATGGTCTTGGACACTCGATAATGATTTTTCTTTAGAATTTGGCTGCTTGATCGATCCACTTACTTCTATTATGTCAATGTTAATCACTACTGTTGGAATCATGGTTCTTATTTATAGTGATAATTATATGGCTCACGATCAAGGATACTTGAGATTTTTTGCTTATATGAGTTTTTTCAGTACTTCCATGTTGGGATTAGTTACTAGTTCAAATTTGATACAAATTTATTTTTTTTGGGAATTAGTTGGAATGTGTTCCTATCTATTAATAGGGTTTTGGTTTACGCGACCTCCTGCAGCAAATGCTTGTCAAAAAGCATTTGTAACTAATCGTGTAGGGGATTTTGGTTTATTATTAGGAATTTTAGGGTTTTATTGTATAACAGGTAGTTTTGAATTTCAGGATTTATTCGAAATACTCAATAACTTGATTTATAATAATGAAGTCAACTTTTCCTTTGTTATTTTGTGTGCTGCTTTATTATTTACCGGTGCAGTTGCTAAATCTGCACAATTTCCCCTTCATGTGTGGTTACCCGATGCTATGGAGGGACCCACTCCTATTTCGGCTCTTATACACGCTGCTACTATGGTAGCAGCGGGGATCTTTCTTGTAGCTCGCCTTCTCCCTCTTTTCATGGTTATACCCTATATAATGAATTTAATCTCGTTGATAGGCATAATCACATTATTATTAGGAGCTACTTTAGCTCTTGCTCAAAAAGACATTAAAAGGGGTTTAGCCTATTCGACAATGTCTCAATTGGGTTATATGATGTTAGCTCTAGGAATGGGGTCTTATCGAAGTGCTTTATTTCATTTGATTACTCATGCTTATTCCAAAGCATTATTATTTTTAGGGTCTGGGTCCATTATTCATTCAATGGAAACTGTTGTTGGCTATTCTCCGGATAAAAGTCAGAATATGGTTTTTATGGGTGGTTTAACAAAACATGTACCGATTACTAAAACCTCTTTTTTATTAGGTACACTTTCTCTTTGTGGTATTCCGCCTCTTGCTTGTTTTTGGTCAAAAGATGAAATTCTTAATGATAGTTGGTTGTATTCGCCAATTTTCGCAATAATAGCTTGGGCTACCGCAGGATTAACCGCATTTTATATGTTTCGCATCTATTTACTTACGTTTGAAGGTCATTTAAATGTTCATTTTCAAAATTATAGTGGCAATCAAAATACTTCTTTCTATTCCATATCTCTATGGGGTAAGGGGTCTTCAAAAGGAATTAATAAGAATTTTAGTTTATTAAGAATGAATAATAATGAAAGTTCTT